AGTGAGAAGGTTTTTTGATTTAAAAGAATCAATACTGATTGATTATATCTCGAACTGATTAATTATATCTCGATTTGTATTCTCTTATGTCATTAGGTTCCAAAGTGAAATACAAGAATCATTCAAGAATTCGCAGTCAGGAGTCAATAGTTAAAGGTTCAAATTGGAGATCAATTTTCTCTTTATGGAACAAAAAATCCACATTTCTTTTCTCAATAGAAAAGAGAGACTGAACTTTTAGGTAGTGTGTCTTTTAAGATACTATACAATCAATCGAAGGGGTGGGGATTCAATCTAATCAAAAGTCAGAAGGAAAGGTCTTTCTTTTTTGAGGTTTCTGTCTGGTTTTGGCGACATGGCCGAGTGGTAAGGCGGGGGACTGCAAATCCTTTTTCCCCAGTTCAAGCCTGGGTGTCGCCTGATCAACAAAAGAATTGAAAGCTCTTCTTCCGGTCTGCTGATAAAACTGGACGAATTCTTACCCAGCAGAAGGAAAAGAAAGGGACTCGAAGTGATTTTAAAGACCTCGTCGGCGTTTTTCTAACAGATTCGAAATCGTTCTATCAAGGAGTTAAGGAAAGATTCTAATGATTGAAGAACTATCAAGACTTCCCGATCTCTTCGACTATACTAATGATTGGGTCTAAAATTCTAGTGGATAACCGGTGGGTAGGACAGCGAATCGAATGGAATTCCTAATGGTGGAAGGGGTAGAAGATCTTTTTGATATTGTAGAGACAGATTCAGAGTGGGGAAAATAGCCGGTTGTTCGGACATTCAATATTGGAGTCCATAGATAATTCACTTTATTGAATTTCTCGAATTTGAATACTGTTTTTAGAATTTATAGAAAAAGTGGAAAAAGCAAGCCTTTTGGTGGGTCAAAGCCCCCAACAATATTATCTATTGGCTATGCAAGATTTCCCAGAGATAGCGATCTATCTATTTATGCTTTTTACTACAAGGGTCAAGAAAAAAGAATGGGCCTTAGTAGTTCGACGCGGTTCATTCGTAACAGTCCTTGGCGATGTCATTGCGTATTTTTATTGTGTTTATTCTGTCCCGATTAGAAATCAGAGAGGAATTTTGAAGAACTGGATTTATTGAATTGGTTGTCTTTGATCAAAATACCTTTTTGACTCTGCCCCATGGATTCTACTATTATTAGTGAGCAATAATGGAATAATTCGATCATAGAGATAGGGGGCATAATTCACATGGATATAGTAAGTCTCGCTTGGGCTGCTTTAATGGTAGTCTTTACATTTTCTCTTTCACTCGTAGTATGGGGACGAAGTGGTCTCTAGAAGCACATTTAATTGAGTTGAGGAATCAAACTCTATTAAATGTTTTCGCAATTGTTCGGCTTGAACTATTTAAAATAAATATCTCTTCAGTTTCCAAGTGGATCCGATTCGAGTCAAGGAATGTATTCTATAAGAGTCAAATAATTCATTCAGATTGATCGGACCAACTAAATCTATCAAAGAAATAGAATTGGGTCCTATGTTAATTCCATAGAAAAAATGAATATTGACCCTAATATATTTACATATATAATAGAAAGATAATATAGTATCTATATTAAGCCTCTAGCTTTATTATAAAGTCAAACTTTATACACTCCAATAAGACTAATAAATAGTAGAGTAGGGTAAGAAAGAACTCGATGAATCTTTCTTACCATACTGTGGTATTTCATAGAATACTGCCGATTATAGACCGTCGATTTCATTTATTCATTTAAGATAAGACGAAAACTTGGAATCCCTTTCATTTTGTTTTTTCAACCGTTGATAAGATCAAGTTTGATTCAAATTTCTTAATTATTTTGACTGACTGTTTTTACGTAAATGATAAGTAGAAAAGCAGTAGGAACTAAAATGAACAGTGCAGTAGCAATAAATGCAAGAATATTTACTTCCATAATCTCATCCTTTTTTTTTACTTCACAATAACTCGGGATTTAATCCCCTAGAGATAAGAAATCTTGCGCCTAGATAGACCTTCACTAAATGAATTAGCTTTCGACGCTATTCAATCCACTAAATATCATGAATAACAATATATAAGCTATCTAATCAATTCGTCATCAAAATTGAATAATATAACATCGGGAGATTTTTTATCTATACGGAATATGAAATAGGATTCCAGGCCCAATCAACAAATTCGCTATTTAGCATTATGTAGCATTCTTTTCTGTTGTTTATTTTTTATAACCTATCTTACGTCTCTTTTGTCCAATCATCAAATGAAGTCTTATCCCCCACCCCTTTTCTATTAGTTACACACCGGCAACAAATAAGACAAGCAAAGCGGAAAAAGAGAAACTCTCTTTTTCCTAGTTTGCTTATTTTCATTGCAGTTTTAAGCTTTGTTCTTTCTTCAACCTTCGCTCCAAATTTCACAGAGATTTTTTTGCCTATTTCATTTGTATTTAGTTAATGAAATTGGAAAAGTAAGGGAAGGTCTTACTCCCCCTTTTTCCCAACCGATCCTCCTGCTTTTTTCGTCGCTCGAAGTCGCGTAAACCAGCCCACTTTTCTCTTCATCGATCGAGGAATTTTCATAAAACGGATGAGACATCGAATTATCCCGGATCCGCCTTACCTGCGCTGGACTATGCATTCAGGCCGAGCGATATGATTCATCTGAACCCGATTCCACTGGGGAATAAATTCCTAAGAATTTGAAAGAGGGGATGTAGTTGGTATCACACTAATACTTTGAGTCTGAGTTGTGCCTGTTGAATCAGGTATAAGACTAGTCTTAAAATACTATTGTTTTCTATTCTGCCTCAGTAGAAAGACCTTTCCTTGCTGAGTTTGCACTTCGTACTAAGAAGTGCAAACTGAGGAAGGAAAAACGTTCTAATTAGCGCAAAGCTAATGTTACATGGTTCGCGAATAGATAGAAAGCGCTGATCAGCAGAAGTTGTCGAAGATAGATAACACGTCGTTGTCTATCAACCTTTCGATGGACAAAACATAGTTGTCCGTCGAAAGGTTGATAGACAATGAAGGATTCTTGCGTGTTGAAGATACATAAAACGTAAACGATATCGATCGCCCTGAACACAAAACTTTTCCAACCGGCCTTCATTTTAAGTACCTGAAAGATGCGTGCAATCTCTTTCAGCTCTTTCAATTTTATTTGGAAAAGAAGTTTCCTTAATAGATATAATAGACTGATGAGCAAAATTTTGAGAAGACGGACAACACGGAGTTGCTTATCAATCTTTCCCTTTTGCAGTTTCTGCTCAATAAAGGATTCTTGTGTTTTGACAATAGAATAAAAATAAAGGGTATAGATAACGATAAATGTAAGACGTTTCTCATTGCCTTTTATTTTGAGTAGCTGAAAGACGAGTGAAATTTCTTTTTTCATATAAGTCTATGAGGTTTTCTTATATACGGATGGGAATACCCATTTAGTTTCTACCGTCGATTATCCCTCGATCCATGCACAAGCCACAACCTTCTTTGTGATGGGAACTTAAGTCTCGCAATATGTCTATCTAGGGAATAGTCACTTCACTCCAAAGTGAATTTTCCCTTGATATATCTAGTTAATGAAATTGTGAATTGATTCCGATTCCTCCTATATGGATTGGACTCAAGATTCAAATCCTATTTTAGTACTTTTTCGAAAAAGAAGTTGAAATAAATTCATTAGATTGAAACTTTATTTTTTCGGTAAATCAATTCCGAAATTATTTTTTAGAATGTCTAATATCCGGTTTAGATCTTCTACGCCAAAGTGTTCTATTTTCATAAGATCTTCTTGACTCTTAGTCTCAAGGTCTAATAATGTAGATATATTAGACCTTTTCAGGCAATTATAGAGCCTAGGTGGTAATTCTGATTGGTCAATAAAAATCGATTTCAATGATATTTTTTTATTTTTAATTTTCAAAAATTTCTCAGTAAGCAGAGAGGGGCGTGGATTGTTCTCTAAATCTAAGTTTTCTTCGTCTGTATATAAAAAGGGAATAAATAAATCAATTAAATTCCGAGCGGCTTCCTGAAGTGCTTCTTTGGGAGTTAAACTTCCATTTGTCCAGATTTCAAGAAAGAGGATCTCGTGTTTCTCATTTCCAGTCCCATAAGAATGAATACTATGATTCACATTTCGAACCGGCATGAAGACAGCCTCTATAGGACAACTTCCATCTTGAAAGTTATTTACTGTTTTTATAAGATATCCGCGATTTCGTTCAATTTGTAATCCAATACACAACTCAATTGGTTCTGTCAAGCTCGCTATATGCTGTGTCTTATCAATGATTTCCACATAAGTCGGTGAGATGATATCTTGAGCGGTTACATATCCAGGGCCTTTTACCCAAATGGCCGCGTCACAAGTTCCATATAAATTACTTCTTAATACAATTTCTTTTAAATTCATTAAAATTTCATGGACTGATTCTTGAATACCCACTATAGTCGAATATTCATGTGGTAGTTTCTCAGATTTTGCTCGTGTGATACACGTTCCTTCGATTTCTCCAAGCAAAGCTCGTCGCATCGCAAGCCCTATTGTATCCGCTTGACCTTGCGGAAGTGGAGACAGAATAAAGCGCCCATAATGAAGACGTTTACTGTCTGCTCTTGATTCAACACACTTCCACTTTAGCGTCCGAGTAGATACTGTTACTTTCTCGCGAACCATAATAGTATTATTTAATCAGATCATTGAATCATTTCTTTCTCTTGTTTATTTCCCGCTTGAAATATCTTCCATTTTTCTTTCTACAGACGTCTTTTTTTCGGAGGTCTACATCCATTATGGGGGAAAGGAGTTACATCCTGTACAAGAGTGATTCGTATACGACTTTTATGAATAGCTCGTAATGCTGTGTCTCTTCCGAGACCTGCACCTTTTATCATGACTTCTGCTCGTTTCATGACTACTGAACTAATAGCGTTTACTGCTACGGCTTCACCAGCAAATGGCGTGCTTTTTCGTTTACCCCGTAAGCCACAATTACCGGCAGAGGACGAAGAAAGCACTCGACCCTCTCCATCAGTAACAGTCACAATGATATTGTTAAAACCCGCTTGAACATGAATACGACCTTTTGGTATTCGACGTATACGCCTACGTGAACGACGAGTTCTACGCGAACGAAATCTCAGTATCGCTTTTGCCATATTTTATCATCTCATAAATATGAGTCAGAGATATATGGAGATATCCATTTTCTATCAAAGAAAATCTTCTCTTTTCTTTGAATATCGGGTCCTTTCCCGAGTCTGATTATCCTTGTCTTTGTTTATGTTTTGGGTTGGAACAAATTACTATAATTCGGCTCTGCCGGCGTATTAATCGACATTTTTCACAAATTTTACGAACAGAGGCTCTTAGTTTCATATTTTCTGATCCGAAACCTTAATTCTGAATCTACTTCTTGGCAAAAAATCGGTTTTTTGATATTTTTTTCTCTCGAATCATATTAAAGGTGAAAGTTGAACAAATACCTAATTTTTGACATCTTATTTTTGGCAAAGTCACGAAATTCTCCGTTCTTTAGTTGAATCTAAAGATTGAGTTCAATTTAGGCCGGATCCGTATTTTAAAGTAAATTTTCTTTTTCCCGAAATATAAGCGACAATTAGATCATTATTATGGAAACGAAGGCGAAACCTACCATTTGCAGGGGATTCGCTAATGAAACTTTCCCGAATTCATTTCTATTTTACATTTTCGGGAAAAACTCTTTTATTCTGTAGCATATAAAAACGATATATAGTTTTCAAAGATGAGGTCATAAATGCGAGCCGATATTAGACAACCTATCCCCTTTCTTTAGCACAACTAGAAAGTTGCAAATTTCATTTGGATATTAGAAGAATTACCAGATATAACACAAACTTTCTCCGCCTATTCTTTCTAAGCGAGCCTCTCGGTCTGTCATTATCCCTCGAGAAGTAGAAAGAATTACAATCCCCATCCCACCTAAAATTTTAGGAATTCGTTGATAGGTAGAATAGATCCGTAGACTAGGTCGACTGATCCGTTTTAAATTGAACGTTTTTCTATAAGTCCTATTTCTTTTTAGGGTTAAAACCAAAAAAGATTTGTTCTTTTCGCGATGTTTTCTCACGTTTTCAATAAAACCTTCTCGTAAAAGTATTTTCACAATACTTTCACTGATATTAGTAAATGCTATTCTAACCACTGTTTTTCTAGCCATCTGAGCATTTCGGATAGAGGTTAGCATGTCAGCAATAGTATCCTTCCCCATAATGACTTAAAAGTATTAATGCCTCCAAATTTTGATCTAATCAACATGTTTTTCTTGTTTTTTCTTTGTTTATGACTATGAATTTCAAAAGGTATATGCGCAAGACACAATCTACTACCCGAATCTGAATCTATTTCTTTCAACTAGCTTATTAGAACTATAATATGGTTTCATTTTATAATACTTCCGAAGCTAATGAAATTATTTTAGTCAAATTGAACTGTCGCAATTCCTCTGCAATCGCACCAAAAACTCGAGTTCCTTTTGGATTTCCCTTTTGATCAATGAGAACTGCGGCGTTGTCATCATATCGTATTATCATACCGTCGTTGCGTTTGAGTTCTTTACAAGTACGTACAATTACAGCTCTGACCACTTCGGATCTTTCTACCGACATTTTTGGAAGGGCTTCTTTGATGACGGCAACAATAACGTCACCAATATGAGCATATCGACGATTGCTGGCCCCTATGATTCGGATACACATTAATTTTCGAGCCCCGCTGTTATCTGCTACATTTAAATAAGTCTGAGGTTGAATCATATCATTTTTTATTTGGTCGTTAAAATGCAAAGTAAAAGGCGAAGAAAAAAAATATCCTTTGTCCAAAAAGGAAAGCTGCACCTTAGATTATTTTTTGATCTATTTCTTTTGCCCGAACCCATATGGCTGTCTAATGAATTGAGTTCGTATAGGCATTTTGGACGATGCTATTTCAATAGCCTTTCGGGCTATATTTTCTCGCACTCCGCCGATTTCATAAATTATTCGACCTGGTTTAACAATAGCTACCCAATATTCAGGATTTCCTTTACCTGAACCCATACGGGTTTCGGCCGCTCTTACTGTAACCGGCTTGTCTGGAAATATGCGTACCCAGACCTTTCCACCGCGGCGTGCATTTCGTGTCATTGCCCGTCGACCTGCTTCTATTTGTCTAGATGTGATCCAAGCAGGTTCAAGTGCCTGAAGAGCATATTTCCCAAGACAAATAGATTGACCTCGCAAACATATTCCCTTCATTCTTCCTCTATGTTGTTTACGGAATCTGGTTCTTTTGGGGTTATAGTTGATGGTTGGGTTTGAATTCCATCTCTACTACAGAACCGGACGTGAGAATTTCTTCTCATCCGGCTCCTCGCGAATAAAGGGATTCAAAAATATTGAAATTTAATGAAAGATCGAATCGAATTGAAAGTAAGAGAGACATGTATTTAATAAGTATAAGTAATATACAGAAGTGTGTATTTCATTTATATTAAATCTATTAGTAGTTTGTATCTTGTTTCTATCGCTAGCTCAAGATATACAAGAGTGTATTGGGATAATGTTACAATGAATCTTTCTTTTGTTTTTTAGCCGTTAATTTCACCGTATTATCCGATTTAATTGCCTCAAATTTCACAATCCAAGAAAAATCAAGTTTTCGCGGGCGAATATTTACTCTTTCAATTCACTTTTTATTCGGTTCTAGCAATAGTTCAGAACTTTTTCCAATAGATGAATTGATGTCTGGTCCTTTCCGCCATCCAGATCAATGAATCCGTAGAATTCGTTTTCAATAGAATTTTTTAGATACACAGGTTCCCTCGTTCCCATCTCTTCTTACTTAATGGTTAGGTCTGAATTCTGCAATGGAGCTGGAATGAAATTTTTTATTGAGTCAATCTTCTCAGTCTTTATTGGCTCGAAGCTCTTCATTTTTTGTTTTGTTCTATGCACAAATTCATTTGATTATGGATGAATCCGGATTGATGCTTTATTACATTGCACTTTTTTCTGGGATGACTCATAGACCTTACATATTCGATATTGGAATTAGATATCATCAATATTCTTTTTCTTTCTTTCTTTCCCCCTTCCATTTATCCACACCCTTATTTTTCTCTCTATTGCTATTCACAATTTGGAATCAGATTTTTGTGTTTATGCAAAAAGATTTCAGTTGCTCCAAGGATATGATTGATCTGTCATATCTTGACTGGTTATTTGGATCCTGATAATGCGAAGTGATGAGTTGGTTCTTTTTTCTAGAGGTATGAGTTTCTACTTTGGGGCTTTTTATACGAAGCCTAAAAAAACCAACGAGTCGCACACTAAGCATAGCAATTAGATTAAAGGTTCAATTGAATTTTTAGACAATTTTAGAGAATGTAAAATTCGAATTTTACATTTTTTTGATTGCCTAGAAAAAGAAGAAATAGGTTTCTCATTTTTGATTTTCTCACCGAATAGCAGGCAAGGCAAAGGTTTATGATTTTCCGTCTAGAAATACCCAAATTTTGATGCCTAATACCCCATATATAGTTCGAATTGGATAGCAACAATAATCAATTTTAGCTTGAATAGTTTGTAGCGGAACCCTACCATCTCGAATCCATTCAACCCGAGCGATTTCTTTTCCTCCAATACGTCCTGCAATTTGGACTCGAATTCCCTTTGTATTTGCTTGTTCAGCTAATTCAATTGCCTTTTTCATTGCTTTTCGAACTGGAATTTGCTCCAGTAATTGGCCAGCTATAAATTTGGCAAGAATATTAGGATGTCTATAAGGCTCTTTAGTTTTGATGAGAGTAAAGTTCAATTTTGGGATCACATAAATAGATTTCACCTTCCAGGTTTTCCCGGCATAGTCAATTATTTGTTTTAGGTTCACAGAAGCAAACCTTTTTTGTAGATTTGGTTGTAAGTTTTTGCTTTCTTCCCGGTAATGTTCGTTGAATACATGTCGCGGTGCGGGTACTATATGGATTTTCATGCTAGTTACATCAACCTCTTTTCGAATCTCGATATGGATAAGTGCCAAGACGCTGCGTGTCATATTTTTTTCTACATAATGCTTGATATAATATCTTATTTTTTCATCTTCTTGTAGCTCTTGACAATAATTTTTTGGTTCTGCAAACCAAAGGGAATGATGACTTTGGGTTGTCCCAAGTCTGAAACCAAGTGGATTTATTTTTTGTCCCATGCTCCTCCATTCCTATACATATCACGATATTCCATAGTTAGATACTTATTTTTCGGTTTAGTGATAGGGTTTTTTAACCAGTTCATAAAGTCTTTTTGTACAAAGTCATGGGCATCTACTAAAAAGTTATCGGCATCTAAAAAGACTTTGACTTTCTTTTCAGATTTAGTTAAGGATCTATCTTTCATTACAATAGTTATATGGCAAGTATGTCTTTTTATCGGATAACTACATCCTCGAGCTCGAAGTTTGAATCTCTTCAGGCTAGTACCCTCGTTGACTTCAGCTTGACTAATGAATAAATTTTCGTTCGTAGAACCTAGAAGGTAACGAGCATTTGCTGCTGCAGACCAAACCAATTTGAAAATGCGAGAACATGCTCTATAAGGCATGAATTTTAATAAAAAAAGTGTCGTGAGGTAAGAACGGCCCCGAATTTGGTCAATTACTCTTCTCGCTTTGTGAGCAGACAGAGATATATTTTTACCTAAAGCGTAGACTTCTGTTTTTTTCTTCTGTAACATAAAGTTATCCTCTTACTAATCAATTATAAGTACCTATAATATTATTAACTCTTCTTACCGACGGGATTTAGTATCATTTTTCGTATGTTCTCGAAAATTGAAAGTAGGTGCAAATTCTCCCAATTTGTGGCCTATCATCTCATTATTGATATAAATAGGTAAGTGTTCCTTTCCATTATGGATAGCAATAGTATGCCCGATCATTATTGGTATGATGGTAGATGCCCGGGACCAGGTTTTGATTGTTTCTTTTTCTGTTTTTGTGTTAATCTTATTAATTTTTTTTAATAAATGATTTGCTACAAAAGTCTTTTTTTCTTTTTTTGCAGGTGTCACAGCTTGCTCCTATTTTTTTTTTTTTTTTGAAAAGACAAAGACAGAAATTCGATTTTCTCTCCTATTTACTACGGCGACGAAGAATCAACTTTTCACTATATTTTTTTCTTTTTCTAGTTCTTCTTCCAAGTGCAGGATAACCCCAAGGGGTTGTGGGTGTTTTTTTACCAATTGGGGCCCTTCCTTCACCACCCCCATGGGGATGGTCTACAGGGTTCATAACTACTCCTCTTACTATAGGGCGCTTACCTAGCCAACGCTTAGATCCGGCTCTCCCCAAACTTTTCTGTTTCACGCCAAGATTCCCCACTTGTCCGACTGTTGCTGAGCAGTTTTTGGATATCAAACGGACCTCCCCAGAAGGTAATTTTAATGTGGCCGATTTCCCCTCGTTTGCAATCAGTTTCGCTACAGCACCCCCTGCCCTAGCTAGTTGTCCACCCTTTCCAAGTGCGATTTCTATGTTATGTATGGCCGTTCCTACGGGCATATTGGTTGAAGTAGATTCTTCTTCATTGATCAATCCAAACCCCTTCCCAAACTGTACAAGCTTCTTCCAAAGCATACGGCTTTCTGGATGTAGATAATGATATCTACAGAGATGAATCTTATATATTTCGTACAATGAAATAACGGGTGGATATATAGGAGTCAAAATCTGCCGACTCACTCATGTTATGATCTTCTACATCCTAGGTTTTCCCCTTCCGTCATCTGGCTTATGTTCTTCATGTAGCATTCAGACCGAATGACTCTATAAAATTACGTCGATACTTCCACATATTATGGGTAACGTAGGAGACATCTCTATTTTTCCCGGTGGAATCTTTAGAATTATCACTGCTTAGCTTTCAATTCGTCTCTGACCATCAAATGAAATGTGAATAATCCGTCCTCTTCTCTTTGAAAGAAGGGGCGCTTCCGGTTCTGTTGGTGTTTGAAACAATTTTGTCTTCTCCATATTACTATATCTCTAGAGTCAATAATTTTATATCAGGAACTACTGAACTCAATCACTTGCTGCCGGTACTCGTCAGTTTTCTGTTGAGGTCTATCCTGTAGAGGTACTCAAATTGGATCAGTGATCGATTTCTAGGTTTCGTCGTAAACCTAATTGGTTACTTCCAATTACGTAAATCAATAGTTCAAACCGCACTCAAAGGTAGGGCATTTCCCATTTTTATAGGAACTTCTGTACCAGAAACAATGGTATCTCCAATTCTAGCCCCTCTGGGATGTAAAATATATCTCTTCTCACCATCCCCATAGTGTATGAGACAAATGTATGCATTTCGATTCGGGTCGTATTCTATGGTTATGATTCTACCATATATGCCTTTTTCATTCCGTCGAAAATCTATTTTACGATATAGACGTTTATGACCTCCCCCTTTATGCCCCGCGGTAATGATTCCTCTGGCATTACGACCTTTCCCACAAAGATGTTGTCCATAGATCAAATTCGTTCCTCGAATGCTTCCATTCCATGTGCTCGGGGGAGAAGTTTTGTATAAATGTATCGCCATGCTATTTAAGTATTTTGATTTCCGTTCTTTTCTTTCTAAAAGGTGGGATAGAATAACTCGGTTGAAGCCTATAGAAATACGTGTCCTAACAAGACAGAATTTATAACTTCCTATCCTGTTGCATAACAAGCAAAGATTTACCTCCGTTGGAAACGGGGATTCAGTCGGATCGACATGAGAGTCCAACTACATTGCATTGCCCGAATGCATGTTGTATATTTGAAAGAGGTGAACCTCTTTCCTGTACAACCCTCTTCCCGCCGAGCCCCCTTTCTACTCGGTTCACAGAGACAAAATGTAAGACTGGCGCCACCAGTTCATCACGGAAGAAAGGACTCACTAAGCCGGGATCACTAACTAAGAGTAATCTAATATAATCTAATATATATGGGCGGCTCAAAATAATCACAAAGTCCCTTCCACTTATATCTATATCTCCCTTCAATGAAGATTTTTTTATATGCGTTGACCAATCCCAAGCTGACGACTTCTTGTCGTATACGTTTACCGCGTCGAATTAAAGCAAAAAGGGACTGCTCTATAGAATGATTTCCTTATCAGTTTATTTTTTTCACTGATTGGGTAAAAAAATCATAATCAATTCAAAATTCAATGTACTTTTATCAATCACTTTCTATGCAATGATTCGACCTAATCAATTTCTCCTTTTAGATTGTATCCATGAGGATAATGATAAAGAAAGGTGGAGGGAAAGACTCATTTTCAAAAACGGGATTTCTCAAAATGGATCCAAAATGGGCTGGTTAGGAGAGGGGAGTCCATCTAATTGAATGGCTCTAAGTCAACTCTTGTAACTCTTTCGACGAATGATTATGAAGTCCGATTGACTCTAAGATGGCTGAATCGTTGGTTTACATTACGGGTATATGCTATATTATCTAATTAGGTACGAATTCAAAATCTATCTACTTTTACCTAGGAATGTGAATTTATGTAGAAATTCCAATAGATCTAATCTGGTACTAGGAATTGAATGAATAAACGGATGAAATCCATAAAAAGATGGAAGGAAGAATTCAAATAATGGATCGGAACAAAGAAAGGTAAGAACGAGAGTTGGATGGATTTCCAATGACTCTCTGGAGAGAAAGTCAAAAAGAGACAGTGAAATAGTTTTGATGATTCAATAATATTTTGAGTTGAATGCGAAGTTCCTAGTTATTTCAGCTGGATGAATCGTAACGCTGGAAGAAGTCAGTCATAATTCATTGGGGAGGTCTATCATTAACTCTTTTTTTCGATACCAGGAACTTCTCATGAATCCCCTGATTTCTTCCGCTTCCGTTATTGCTGCTGGATTAGCTGTAGGGCTTGCTTCTATTGGACCTGGAGTTGGTCAAGGTACTGCTGCGGGTCAAGCTGTCGAAGGTATCGCGAGACAGCCGGAGGCGGAGGGAAAAATACGAGGTACTTTATTGCTTAGTCTAGCTTTTATGGAAGCTTTAACAATTTATGGCTTGGTTGTAGCATTAGCACTTTTATTTGCGAATCCTTTTGTTTAATCTCCAAAATTTTCATTTTGGATTCCTACAATTACGTATTCATTAAATAACCCACGGTAAGGTCAGCCTTTCCTTTCAGGCCCTTTTTCGGAAGGGTTCCAACAAAGAGGGTAATTCACAAATTGTTCGAAAATAGAATCAATTTCTGGGTCGATTTCGAAATAGGAAGAAATGGGAAAATCAGAATGATTAGCCTCTTGATTCTTCGCGTCATAAGACTCATTACTGCCCCCATCTCTAAAAGAAAAATGGGGGCTAAGTGATACAAAAAGAACTCTGTTCGGTTTTGAGTCTATAAAAGGAGATCATATGAACAATGGAACCGATTCGTTCTTTTCTTTGGGCTGCTGGCCATCCGCCGGGAGTTTCGGGTTGAATACCGATATTTTAGCAACAAATCCAATAAATCTAAGTGTAGTTATTGGGGTATTAATCTTTTTTGGAAAGGGAGTGTGTGCGAGTTGTTTATTTCAAGAATAGGCTGAATCCAATCAGCTGTACTTTTTCCCTTATAACTAGGAATGAAAGGTGCATCAGCTTGCGAATTACTTATAAAAAATTCAGAAATTCTATGGAAGAACCATAGCATTTCGTAATTCATTGGGAAATAGACTTTGATTCTCTATTAACCAATAATGGGGAACGTTAACATGGTTAAAGATAAATCGTTTGAAGTCCAGACGCGGCATAGTATTCTTTCTACGCCTATGTTAATAATATATATACGTTAATCTTACTATAGAAATGGTTTCAAAAAAGAATCATTTTTTCGATATAGAACACTCGTCTCGATAAAATGATTTGAACTACTTTGCGGATTTGATTCCTTTTTTAAACAATGCTGAATGGACAACCTATGTATTATTGTGTCTTTCTTAAAGTAAGAAAAACGTTTTGGATGGAAAAAAGAAAATAAAAATAAACAACTTTGATGACAATTACATATTTTTTGTTTGGTCAGAAGAGTCCTCCGACTATTTCCGTCTGGGATTGGATTAGTAATTCCTTTTGATCTTTTTTTTGAATATGACGAGAGAATAGAGGATAGGTTCATTACATTCAAAAAATAAATATATGAATTTCCTCCTACGTAATAGGGAATTGAAGTAATTGAGCGTGAGAGCCAAATGAATCGAAAGATTCATGTTTGGTTCGGGAAGGGATCATGGAAATTTGGAAATGAATGGAAATAGAATCTACTTTCATTAAGTGATTTATTAGATAATCGAAAGCAGAGAATCTTGAATACGATTAAAAACTCAGAAGACTTACGTGGAGCAGCCGGTGACCGGTTGGAAAAAGCTCGGGCTCGCTTACGTAAAGTAGAAATAGAAGCAGATCAGTATCGAGTTACCGAATACTCTGAGATAAAACGGAAAAAATTGGAGTTGTATAATTCAATTTATACAACTTTGGAACAAGAAGAAAAGAAAAATAATGAAACGCTTCGTTTTGAACAAGAAAGGGTGATTAATCAAGTCCAGCAATGGGTTTTACAAGAAGCCTTACAAGGAGCTCTAGGAACTCTGAATAGTTATTTAAACAACAAGGTACATTTACGTACCATCAATGTTAATATTGGCATATTAGGGGCAATGAAAGAAAGAACGGATTAGTCCTTCTACTGTAGGCATTATTTTTGATTTTTTATTCTTTTTAGAATTAAGAAATACTCATGGTAAACGTTCGAGCCGACGAAATTAGTAATATTATCCGCGAACGTATTAAGCAATATAATAGAGAAGTAAAGATTGAAAATACCGGTAGCGTACTTCAAGTAGGCGATGGCATTGCTCGTATTCATGGTCTTGACGAAATAATGGCGGGGGAATTAGTCGAATTTGAAGAGGGTACAATAGGCATTGCTCT